AGTTCAAGTTAGTGAAGTTATTTTATTGTGATTCAACATTAAAAGAACAGAATCACGCTCTGTAGGATTTGAACCTACGACATCGGGTTTTGGAGACCCACGTTCTACCGAACTGAACTAAGAGCGCTTTATTATGATGGGAGATACGGATGTCAAGAAAAGGATTCTTTTTGTACCCCCAATACATCTTGTATGTATAGTATCATAAAATGGTAGATTGTGTCCAATTTTAATCGATCTCAATTGACCCCTCGTTACTGTCCATAGGAGAAGTGATAAGTAGGGATGACAGGATTTGAACCCGTGACATTTTGTACCCAAAACAAACGCGCTACCAAGCTGCGCTACATCCCTTTCATTTGTTGTACAGTGCCATTGTAGGGAATCCATGTTTTGTTTTCCACATCATAATTTCCTCTATCTAAATAGAATTTCTTTTGCCATTTCTTCTTTTTGGTTTTTTGGTTTCATTCTCATAAAGAATTATATACATACCTAACGTATAAACGTATAAAGGAATGAATATTTATCAGTAGTGCTCAGGAAGGAGGGTTCATCTTTTTCTGTTTTAGGGACAGGTAGATTTCATCTACCGGATCGTTGTATATATCCATTTTGGTTAGAGATTCCCCGTACAAATGATCTTTAACTACATATGCATCTGATCATATATGTATTACAATATACAATAAAGTCAATAAAGTGAACTTTAAAGAAGGAGGATTTTCAATGCGAGATATAAAAACATATCTCTCCACGGCACCTGTGCTAACTACTCTATGGTTCGGGTCTTTGGCGGGTCTATTGATAGAGATCAATCGTTTATTCCCAGATGCGTTGACATTCCCCTTTTTTTCATTCTAGTTATTGACATGGGAAGGGATCAAGAAGATTAGAGATACAATAAATTCTCTGTGACTAACCCCCCCCTTTTTCAGTTCTTTAGGATAGGAAAGAAAGAGTAAAGAATAAAAGTGGATTGAATCTCATCGAAACTCGGGTTCGGGTTAATATAGGGAGAACAGAAATGGAAATGTGGGTCGAGGGCAGGCTGTTCAAGATCATACAAGATACTAAATGAAATACTGGGATTGGGAATAATTGATAGTTAGAAATATTTGTATTACTTAATAATTTGATTACTCTATTGATTGCAACGAAATCTTTCATAATTGAATTGGATTTCGAGTTAGCAACCTCTCGTCTATTTATTTTTCATTCCTTTCTTCTTCGCTTCGGTTCGAATCGAAAATAGAAGAATTGAGTGAATTCAAAATCCAAAGGAGGTTCATGGCTAAGGGTAAAGATGTCAGAGTAGTAGTTATTTTGGAATGTACCAGTTGTGTCCGAAATGGTTTGAATAAAGAATCGCGGGGCATTTCCAGATATATTACTCAAAAGAATCGACACAATACACCTAGTCAATTGGACTTGAAAAAATTCTGCCCTTATTGTTACAAACATACGATTCATGGGGAGATAAAGAAATAAATCGAACGGAACGCGTGTGCCACTCTTCCAAGGAAGAGGAAGAAATTACATATATATATATAATATATACAAATCCAGTCCTATTTTGGTCGGATCCGAGATGAATGAAGAAATAGGATTTTAGAAATAAGAAATAAACCATGGATAAATCCAAGCGGCCCTTTCATAAATCCAAGCGATCTTTTCATAGGCGTTTGCCCCCAATTGGATCGGGGGATCGAATTGATTATAGAAACATGAGTTTAATTAATCAATTTATTAGTGAACAAGGAAAAATATTATCTAGACGAGTGAATAGATTAACCTTGAAACAACAACGATTAATTACTATTGCTATAAAACAAGCTCGTATTTTATCTTCGTTACCTTTTCTTAATAATGAGAAACAGTTTGAGAGAACCGGGTCGATCCCTAGAACTACTGGTCCTAGAACCAGAAATAAATAAGCCTATTCCTCTCAAACGAATCAAAACTCTAATTCGAACTCAGATTGAAGTTTTGTTCGAAAAAGCCGAGAGATTGTCGCGCCGTAATGTAATAATAAAAAAAAGAATGGGGGAAGAATAAATCTTTTTTTTTTATTGAAACGTGTTCGTTCATTCCTACTACTTATCTTATCATACGAATTTCTACTATACCCTCCCGGAGTTCATTCTCCGGGGAACTCCGTTTAAAGTATTCCAGTGAATTCCTTCCAATCTCCTTATTTGATGATCGCATTGGAAATCGTGTCAAGACAATTCCTATTTGATATGGCTATTTGTGCAGGTATTTTACGATTAAGAAGCAACTGCCTCTTGTACAGATCAAGTATTAATCGACTATAACTATGGGATCCCCTATTCTCACGAGTTACTGCATTTATCCGAGTGATCCACAAACGACGAAAACTTCTCTTTCGCCTGCCTCTATCCCGATGAGTGGAAACCAAAGCTCTCATTTTCTGTTGAGTAGTAGTTCGAGTAAGTCTTGAATGAGCCCCTCGAAAGGTTGCTGCAAATAAACGAATTTTTGTTCTACGTCTCCGAGCTATATATCTTCGTCTAACTCTGGTCATTGAATCAAAAGAAACTTTGATGAATAACTAATTGATTTCTTTTCTTTCAGTCATTCTTTTCCCCTCTCCTGGTTTATTAATAACAAAACGGATTCTTCCGATGTATAAAATTAAAATACAAATTCCAATGGCTTTTGCTACTATAACCTTCCCAACCACGATTTTTTTATTTCTTCCAGGCATTTCACCTCAAAAAAAAAAAAAGAAATTGTACCGATATTAGGTATAAAATAAATCGTAAATGGACAAATAGTGGCTTCCATCGTTTCTATGGTTACTTCTTAAACGGCGAGGTCCTCTCTATACACCGGAGCCCCTTTCCTCATTTAATCAATGTTATTGGTAACTTGTACAGTTCACGCTCTTTGGCTCTACCGATGAATTATCGAGTAATAGGTCTTTTTTCAATGGGATCTATCCATACAGTGACGGCATTTAATTATGAAGGTTGAATAGGTAGCTGACCCTGTTAGTCCGTTCTTGCAAGAATAGGAGCATAATCTTTCTGCTTCTTAAATATCATTCCCCCGCTTAATGGATAACCATTTGCTACCAATGGGAATTGCTTTTCATCTCAAATCGAGGTGATTGGATTTGCACCAATGGAAACCATAAATTCCATACAAATAGAGGTATACGAGAGATCTTTATTTTTCGATAGTGAATGGAGTTCTTCCATTCTATTCATTGGTACGAGTCATTGATACTGTAAAAGTCGTCTCATTTGTTCTAGCTCATGATCTGAACGAGTCGCACATACACCCTAGTACATGTTCCTCGACGCTGAGGACATCCTCGAAGAGCGGGGGATTTCGTGACATTTCTGATTGGCTGTCTTGTGTTTCTAATAAGTTGTTTAATAGTTGGCATGCTGAATCATATACAGAATGGGCTGGTTTAGATCGATCCTAACCGGATGATTATGAATTACTTCTTTACCCAGGTAAGAAGATAAAAGATCAAATAAGGGTTCATTCAAATTATGATTCGAAATGGAATCAAAGATTTATGCGAAATCCCCGGTATTTTCGATCGCTACAAGATCAACAATGCCATAATCTTGGGCTTCTGTTGCTGACATAAAAACATCCCTTTCCATGTCTTCGGATACAACCCATAAAGGATTGCCCGTTCTTTGTACATAAACCCTTGTGAGGGTTTCGCGGAGTTTCAGTAGTTCTTCCGCTTCCAGGATAAATTCTCCTGTGGGTGCCTCATAAAAAGAACTAGCAGGTTGATGGATCATAACCCTGATGATATAACATAATGAACGATTCCTCTATCTCGCATGATTGGGCGAAGGGAAGGGATAAAGAATAACAAGCAGGGAGAAAAAGATAGAATTGAACAACCGTACAGGCATCTTTTGTGCATACGGCTCTGTAATGGAATTTTTTTTTCTCTTTTTTCATCGAAGAAAGAGACAAGTCGAATCTATCAGACCCAGATCGTTGAATGATCCATTTACCATCCTTCCTTTCGGAATAATCAAAAAATACTATGATGGTTCCGTTGCTTTATATATTTATCTCGTCTGTGATTCAGCAATCCCAAAGTTTCTTTCTGATCCGATCAAATAAAAATAAGTAAAAAATGATCTTTTTTTTTTTTTTATTTTCACACTCTTTCATAACATAAATATTGGAAAGAGACTTCTGATGTGGAAGCAAAAAGGTTTGTGACGCTGAAATGGACCCCGATACATAAGATCAAGTCGGAAATAACCTTTCTTTCATACTACTATCTCGATACATAATCTCATATTATGAAAAAATAATAATAGTTTGCTCATATCGAACTTGAAATGCCATGCTATTATTACTTAATATTATTATTATTTTATTCATATTCCATATGACGAAGGCATAGTCTTTTTTTCTCTCAAATAAAAAAACTCATTGGCGCCAAGCGTGAGGGAATGCTAGACGTTTGGTAATTTCTCCTCCAACCAGGATGAAAGATCCCATTGAAGCGGCTAATCCCATGCATATTGTATGCACATCTGGTGGCACAAATTGCATAGTATCATAAATAGCTATTCCTGGGATTACCCATCCGCCGGGAGAATTTATAAACAAATACAGATCCCTGGTATCATCCTCTATACTGAGATATACCATGAGACCAACAAGTTGATTCGAGATCTCGCTATCAACTTCTTGGCCTAAAAAAAGTAATCTTTCTCGATGAAGTCGGTTGATTAGGACAAAATTCTATTCCTTAGGAACCGTACACGCACCTTTGGGTGCATACGGTTCAAAAAATCAAAATTGAGAAAAAAAAAAAGAAATTGTCGATTCCAGCCCTATTTCTTTTTTCGTAGCGGGCTTTTTCTTCCATTTTTTAAGAAACATGAGTTTTGACTTGCTTCCCTATAAAATCAAAAAAGAATTCACTGAACTTATCGAGCTAACCCCTCATTGATGTATTGTTTCATCGAGATCTAAATCACGATGTAATTTTCTTGTTCCCGAATGGGCCTCTTCCACTCTTTTAGGTTTATGCTCTACTCCGGGTAAAGATCTGCCCGAATTCGATTTGCACATATAGGACAAATGATCCCAGTACCACTTCTTTTTGCTATGACTTCTTTTTTTTTTTTTCAATTTGTTTCATTTTCATGCCTTCCACAAAATATTCGATGTATTCATCATATTATTCCATTAATTGGCAATTTGGGATCACTCATATGGTATAAAGGAATCATTTCTGATAGGGTGGTAATCATACATGGATTACCTTGGTATTTTCTGAACGGAGCCTGTATACTTCATTTTATTGGTCCAAGCCAACCATAAATTCTTTTAATTGAGAATATTGATCCTCCAACCAAATAAATTGATCTAATTGCACTTCACGCTTCGAATTATTGATGGTTCAATCAATCTTTCTTGGGCGAAACAGAGGATATCTCGATCGGGGGAGAGAACGGGGAAATCCCATATGACCCAATATGTCTGACAAGTCACACTATACGTCAACCCAAACTGCATCTTCCTCTCCAGGACTCCGAAAAGGTACTTTTGGAACACCAATGGGCATTAAATGAAAGAAAAATGAAGTATTCTATTTCACTTTGATGTGGAAACGTAACAAACAATGGTTTATTGTCTTCATAATATTGTCGTTTATCGTATTTTATCGATAGATTGGAAGATTCATAGAGGAAGACGGAATAAAGGAAAATTCTTACGAACGGATCGTTCGAATGAGAAACAAGTATCTATACATTCGCTCACAAAAAATAGGATTAATCCCCCCATTGCGTATTGGTACTTATTGGGTATAGAATAGATCTGCTTCTCTTTGTTCCTACGAACAGAATTGTTCAATTATTACTAACGGAACAGAATAAATATTAACCCTTGTTTCGAGATAATCCAATGAAAAGGTGAGGTCCATAGCATAGTTATTTCCAATGTGATAAAGTTACATAGTATCTATTTTATCTTTGAGAAAGGGGTATTTCCATGGGTTTGCCTTGGTATCGTGTTCATACCGTCGTATTGAATGATCCCGGTCGGCTGCTTTCTGTCCATATAATGCATACAGCTCTAGTTTCCGGTTGGGCCGGTTCGATGGCTCTATACGAATTAGCAGTTTTTGATCCTTCTGACCCCGTTCTTGATCCAATGTGGAGACAGGGTATGTTCGTTATACCCTTCATGACTCGTTTAGGAATAAACAATTCATGGGGCGGTTGGAGTATTACAGGAGGAACTATAACGAATCCGGGTATTTGGAGTTACGAAGGTGTGGCCGGGGCACATATTGTGTTTTCTGGCTTGTGCTTCTTAGCAGCTATCTGGCATTGGGTGTATTGGGACCTAGAAATATTCTGTGATGAACGTACGGGAAAACCCTCCTTGGATTTGCCCAAGATTTTTGGAATTCATTTATTTCTCTCAGGGGTGGCTTGCTTTGGGTTTGGCGCATTTCATGTAACAGGCTTGTATGGTCCTGGAATATGGGTATCCGATCCTTATGGCCTAACCGGAAAAGTACAATCTGTAAATCCAGCGTGGGGTGCGGAAGGTTTTGATCCCTTTGTTCCGGGAGGAATAGCCTCTCATCATATTGCAGCAGGTACATTGGGTATATTAGCAGGTCTATTCCATCTTAGTGTCCGCCCACCCCAACGTCTATACAAAGGATTACGTATGGGCAATATTGAAACTGTCCTTTCCAGTAGTATCGCTGCTGTCTTTTTTGCAGCTTTCGTTGTTGCTGGAACTATGTGGTATGGTTCAGCAACTACCCCGATCGAATTATTTGGTCCCACTCGTTATCAGTGGGATCAGGGATACTTCCAGCAAGAAATATATCGAAGAGTTGGCGCCAGTCTAGCCGAAAATCTGAGTTTATCGGAAGCTTGGTCTAAAATTCCCGAAAAATTAGCTTTTTATGATTACATCGGTAATAATCCGGCGAAAGGTGGATTATTCCGGGCAGGCTCAATGGACAACGGGGATGGGATAGCTGTTGGATGGTTAGGACACCCTATCTTTAGAGATAAAGAAGGGCATGAACTTTTTGTACGCCGTATGCCTACTTTTTTTGAAACATTTCCAGTAGTTTTGGTGGACGGAGACGGAATTGTGAGAGCCGATGTTCCTTTTAGAAGGGCAGAATCGAAGTATAGTGTCGAACAAGTGGGTGTAACTGTTGAGTTCTATGGTGGCGAACTCAATGGAGTCAGCTATAGCGATCCTGCTACTGTGAAAAAATATGCTAGACGTGCCCAATTGGGTGAAATTTTTGAATTAGATCGTGCTACTTTGAAATCCGATGGTGTTTTTCGGAGCAGTCCAAGGGGTTGGTTCACTTTTGGACATGCTACGTTTGCTTTGCTCTTCTTTTTCGGACACATTTGGCATGGCGCTCGAACCTTGTTCAGAGATGTTTTTGCTGGGATTGACCCAGATTTGGATGCTCAAGTGGAATTTGGAACATTCCAAAAACTTGGAGATCCAACTACAAGGAGACAGGTAGTCTGATACAACATTGCTCCGGTATCTTTCGCCTCTATATTTGATTTTTTTGATTTGACATAAGGTACCGTAGAAATATTGATTTGAATCATCGCCTTTCTTTGCTCTTGTCCTTTCTTTATCTGGGAAATAATCCTAAATGAACAGGTGTGGAAGCTATAATTGTAAACAACGATCGAATCTATGGAAGCATTGGTTTATACATTCCTCTTAGTCTCGACTTTAGGGATAATCTTTTTCGCTATATTTTTTCGAGACCCGCCTAAGGTCCCGACTAAAAAGACGAAATGATTTTTCATTATCTTAATTGAAGTAATGAGTCCCCCATATGGGGGACTCATTACTTCAATTAGTCTCCGTGTTCCTCGAATGGATCTCTTAGTTGTTGAGAGGGTTGCCCAAAAGCGGTATATAAGGCGTACCCTGTAAAGCTTACAAGTGAACCAGATATGGAGATGGCGACTAAGGTTGCTGTTTCCATTATTAGAGAATTTCAAGACCACGATGGATCTATGCTACGATAAGATCGTTTATTTACAACGGAATAGTATACAAAGTCAACAGATCTCAACCAATGCAATAGTATTTATGGCTACACAAACCGTTGAGGGTAGTGCTAGATCTGGGCCAAGACGAACTATTACAGGGGATTTATTGAAACCATTGAATTCAGAATATGGTAAAGTGGCTCCTGGATGGGGAACCACCCCATTTATGGGTGTCGCAATGGCTCTATTTGCGATATTCCTATCTATTATTTTAGAGATTTATAATTCTTCCGTTTTACTGGATGGAATTTCAATGAATTAGGTCCATAAGAACCAGAAGCCCTAGCTTTTCAATCAAAAATGAATCACTTAGGACTCAGATTTATAGTCCATTCTGGTAGTTTGACCGTGGAATTCCGTTGTTTCGGTATTTCCGGAATATGAGTGTGCGACTTGTTATAATTGATCCTATTGATAGTACAGAGAATGGGTCTGTCATCTCGACAGAGATGGTTCTGCCTCGTCGGATATTCATCCTAGTATCTGGAGCACGGAATATATGGAATAGATCAAGAAATATTTGAACTATGATTCATACCTACTATTCAGACCTCGTGACTGGACTTCAAAAAATTTTCAAACAAAGAGGTATTTGATAAATTGAACGATTTTTCTTCCTTTAGAATCATGCTTATTTTGACCGAAGGACAAATCTTTCTCTGGATTTTTAGTCATTACATCTATGAATAAGTGATGATCAAATAGTTCTTACTCATAGAACCCTTGGTCTTAGTTTTTGGGTTTTATTGAATCATCGTGGTTCTAGTATGAATCTGAGGTTTCAATCGATTCATAGGGTCTCAACAAGAGAATTCCTATCAAAAAAAAATAGTAAACAATAGTCAATCTGCATTACGCACAAACAAAAACAACAAATCAAATAACAAATAAATAGGGGAATAGAAGATTCAAGAGGCCTGTAACGATCAACATAAAGACAGATGAGCTAACTTGATATTTTGGCATTCTCATCACAACAAAGAAGAGAGTTCGGATTTTGGTTCCTTCGTATCTTCAGAGACGATTGAATCAAGTGGATAAATAAGAAATTTCAAATTTTCTATTACATATCCATTGTAATCAGTATTTGGGTGTTTCTGCTTGAGCCGTACGAGATGAAATTCTCATATACGGTTCTCAGAGGGGGAGTCCCCTTGGTTTACCTATCTCAATAAAGTATATGATTGGTTCGAGGAGCGTCTCGAGATTCAGGCGATTGCAGATGATATAACTAGTAAATATGTTCCTCCTCATGTCAATATATTTTATTGTCTAGGAGGGATCACACTTACTTGTTTTTTAGTACAAGTAGCTACGGGTTTTGCTATGACTTTTTACTATCGTCCGACCGTTACGGAGGCTTTTGCCTCTGTTCAATACATAATGACTGAAGCCAACTTTGGTTGGTTAATCCGATCAGTTCATCGATGGTCAGCAAGTATGATGGTCCTAATGATGATCCTACACGTATTTCGTGTGTATCTCACGGGCGGATTTAAAAAACCTCGCGAATTGACTTGGGTTACGGGTGTGGTTCTGGCTGTATTGACTGCATCGTTTGGTGTAACTGGTTATTCCTTACCCCGGGACCAAATCGGTTATTGGGCAGTAAAAATCGTGACAGGCGTACCTGAAGCTATTCCCGTAATAGGATCACCTTTAGTAGAGTTATTGCGTGGAAGTGCTAGTGTGGGTCAATCTACTTTGACCCGTTTTTATAGTTTACACACTTTTGTATTACCTCTTCTTACTGCCGTATTTATGTTAATGCATTTTCCAATGATACGTAAGCAAGGTATTTCAGGTCCTTTATAGAGAAGACAGATCATAGATATTTGTAATCGATCATATATAATTTCGGGGAGGAACAATAGTGTTTTATTGCTACAAATATGGATTATTGAAAAGAATAA